AAGATGAGATCAGTAAATGTAAATTAACTGAAATTCTATCTTTGTAAGATCGTCAATATTGTACCGAGGGTGTTTTTAGAGTATACCGAATCAGTATAGCTATCCTTCTTCTGACGCAGCAACGCAATTTCACAATCAGTATCGAAATGAAGCACTAAATAATTTGTTTCTTCTTTTCTTGGTGCTTGTCGATGTAGAATCATGTACTATTCATTTAATAGAAAATTCTGAAAATTCCTGTATGTAGTATAAGGGTTCTCTCGGTTATTGGCTTCGGGCTAGAAACTGAAGATTGGGTAAAATGTGAATCCGACTGGTTGGTTTATAACAATTCAGGAAGCAGATTCGCATAGTGCCAAAATTCAATTAAATTAGACGTGAAATCTCAAAATATTTCTTTTGTGTTTGTAGTTATATTTTTGTTTGAATCTTTTTTTTTTTTTTGTCTTTCTAATTATTTAGAATCCATTTAATAGATTTCTATATTAAATAGATTTCTATATTAAATAGATTTATATATTCAATGCATTTTTAATAAAAAATTTATTGTTTATAATAAGAATATTAGTTTTTACAACTCTTAAGTTGTCCAATGAATCCGTTGATTCCGAATCGCGGGATAGAGAGACAGATGACGAATTGATTTCTTACCTATGTCACAAGATTTTTGTTAGTATCATCTATAATAATAGATGAATTAGATGAATCAAAAACTTTCAATTGAATATATTCTTTCAATTGAATATATTCTTTCAATTGGTATTTTTACTTATCCATCCGCGTATCTTTCAAAAATAGAAACTTAGGGAAGTGCTTTATAACCATATGGATAAAAATAACGTATTTCATTTAGCCTCGTCATGCCTACTATCACTAGTTATTTCGGTTTTCTACTAGCAGTTTTAACTATAACCTCAGCTCTATTTATCGGTCTGAACAAGATACGACTTATTTGATTGAAATTAATTGATCAAAAAAAACATTTCTGTGGTATTCCGTATATTCTATATATTGATATTGTAGAGTTCTTTACCTTGTCAATTGAATTTCCAATTTTTGGTCATTGAGATTCATGGTCAATACAGATTAATATTTTAAGGATAGATATTACCTCTCCTTTTCCTCGTTCAACTAAATTGAAATGATTGAAGTTTTTCTCTTTGGAATCGTATTAGGTCTAATTCCTATTACTTTGGCTGGATTATTTGTGACCGCATATTTACAATACAGACGGGGGGATCAGTTGGACCTTTGATTAATTAACGGTTCTTTTTTTGATTGACCTCCTACTTGTTTTATAGGAGGTCAAATTTTGATTTCGGTTAAATTATTTGAGTATAATTTTCGATCTAACAACAACAAGAATCGAATCACGCTCTGTAGGATTTGAACCTACGACATCGGGTTTTGGAGACCCGCGTTCTACCGAACTGAACTAAGAGCGTTTTATTATCAAACAAAATAAATGCAATCCTAATATATCTTGCATACATATATTATCATATAGAATATTCTAAAATAGAATATAAAAAAAAAAAAAAGATTGATTCGGGATAGGTAGGTTCAATTTTTATGGATCTCAATTGATTCCTCGTTACTGTTCAGAAGATAAGTAATAGGTAGGGATGACAGGATTTGAACCCGTGACATTTTGTACCCAAAACAAACGCGCTACCAAGCTGCGCTACATCCCTTTCAATTGGTCTACAGTGTCATTGTAGAGAATCCCTGGCTTGTTTTCCACATTTTGGATTTATTTCCGCCATTAGTATATACAAATTATCTTGCCATTTCTTCTTTTTTGTCTCATATCATATATAAAATATAATAAAATTATATACGTATGAAATAATAAATATGGAATCCGACGTAAAGCAACATATTTTTTTTTATAAAAAAGGGAATATCTACCGAATTGAACTGTTGTACATTTCAATTTGAATTAGGAATTCCACGGACAATACAAGCGGTTATTAACTATGATGGTATTACATACCATTATGTATTACAAATTACTATAAAGTAGGAGGGTTTAAAATGCGAGATTTAAAAACATATCTCTCCGTGGCACCGGTAGTAAGTACTATATGGTTCGGGGCTTTAGCGGGTCTATTAATCGAGATCAATCGTTTATTCCCGGATGCGTTGGTATTCCCATTTTTTTAATTCTAGTTATTGACTTGGGAAGGGGTGAAGAAGATTAGAAAAACAATCAAATATCTGTAACTAATCCCCTTCCCCTTCTTTTTTTTTAGAGTTTTTAGACTTCGAATAAGTTAGAAAAGAGAAAGAATAAAAATGGATTCAACCTCAGTCAAACTCGGACTCGGCGCCGGGTTCCAAGTGAGAACGAAAATGAAAATGTGATGGCTAGGGCAACAATATCATACAAGATACTTAAATAAAAAACTGTACTGCGATTCTAAATTTCGAAATCATTGTATTACTATATTTTCTATTTGATTGCAACGAAATTTTTCATAATTTTATTTCAAGTTACCAACTTCTCTTTTTTCTTCATTTTTGGATCGGAAAATGGAAGAGTTGCGTGAATAAAAAATCCAAGGGAGGTTCATGGCCAAGGGTAAAGATGTCCGAGTAACAGTTATTTTGGAATGTACGCGTTGTGTTCGAAACGGTGTTAATAAGGAATCAATGGGGATTTCCAGATATATTACTCAAAAGAATCGACACAATACGCCTAGTCGATTGGAATTGAGAAAATTCTGTCCCCGTTGTTACAAACATACAATTCATGGGGAGATAAAGAAATAGATCGAACCGATCGTCTGTGTGTCACCCTTTTCCAATCCAAGGAAGATGCAAAATTACATATATTAGACATATTTTCGATTTTAATATAAACAAACCAAATCCTATTTCTTAATTCTAAATAATTTTAGATCCGATCGAAATAGGATTTTCGGGATAAGGAATAAACAAACCATGGATAAATCCAAGCGACTCCTTCTTAAATCCAAACGATCTTTTCGTAAGCGTTTGCCCCCGATTCAATCGGGGGATCGAATTGATTATAGAAACATGAGTTTAATTAGTCGATTTATTAGTGAACAAGGAAAAATATTATCTAGACGGGTAAATAGATTGACCTTAAAACAGCAACGCTTAATTACTATTGCTATAAAACAAGCTCGTATTTTATCTTTGTTACCTTTTCTTAATAATGAGAAACAATTTGAAAGAAGCGAGTCGACCGCTAGAACTATTGGTCTTAGAACCAGGAATAAATAGGGTTACTCTTCAATTGAATTTAAATTATAATCGAAATTCAACCGCGGATTGATGCTTTGTTCGAAAAATCCGAAAATCTAGATTTGATTGTCGTGTCGTAAGAAAAAAAAGAATAGGGCAAGAAGAATAAATCTTTTTTTATTGAACATATTTGCTCATTTTGACCACTTTATCATATTATGATATTTTATCATACTAATTTCTACTCTACCTTCTCGGAGTTCATTCTCCAGAGAACTCCATTTTAAGCATTCCGCTCGATTCTTTCCAATCTTCTTATTTTATGATCTCATTGGAAATCATATAAAGACAATTCCTATTTAATATAGCGATTTGGGCAAGTATTTTACGATTAAGAAGCAACTGCCTCTTGTACAGATTGTGTATGAATCTACTATAACTGTAGTCTACCTTATTATATCGAATTACTGCATTTATTCGAGTGATCCACAACTGTCGAAAATTTCTTTTTTGCCTACCTCTATCCCGATAAGCTGAAGCCAAAGCTCTTATTTTCTGTTGAGTAATAGTTCGAGTAAGTCGTGAATGAGCCCCTCGAAAGCTTGATGCAAATAAACGAATTTTTGTTCTACGTCTCCGAGCTATATATCCTCGTTTAATTCTAGTCATTGAATAAATGAAACTTTAATGAATAACTAATTGATTTCCTTTCTTTCAGTTATTCCTTTCTCCTTTCCTAGTCTATTAATAACAAAACGTATTTTTCCAATGTATAAAATAAAAATTCCAATGGCTTTTGCTACTATAACCTTCCCGACCACGATTTCGTTTTTTCTTCTAGTCACCCGAAAATACGAAATTGTATTGGTACTAGGTAGAAAAAAAACATAGAGTAAATAAATAAAAATAGAAATGGATAAAGAAATAGTGGGTTCCTTCGTTTCTATGGTTACTTCGTAAACGGTGAGGTCCTCTCTATACACCGGAGCTCCTTCTTTTATTTCATCAATGTTATTGTTAACTTGTACAGTTCACTCTTTTTGGCTCTACCCATGAATTAGCTAGTAATCGGTCTTTCACAACGAGATCCACCTATACAGTAACGGCATTTAATTATGAAGATTAGTTGGGTAGCTGACCCTCTTAGTCCGTTCTTCGAAGAATAAGGCCCATAATCTTTCTGTTAAATAGGATTTCCTCCGCTTAATTGATAAGCATTTGTTACCAATGGGGAATTCTTTCTCATCTAAAATTGAAAATTGAGGTGATTGGATTTGCACCAATAGAAACCATAAATTTGATACACAATAAAAGGATACGATAAATCTTTTTTATTTTTAAGTAGTGAACGGAGTTCTTCCATTCATTCTATCCTATTCACTGGTACTTATCACTGATACGGGAAAAATTTTGTACTTTCTTTTGTCCCGGTCGATGGTCTGAACGAGTCGCACATACACCCTAGTACATGTTCCTCGACGCTGAGGGCATCCGCCAAGGGCGGGGGATTTGGTGACATTTCTGATTGGCTGTCTTGTGTTTCTAATAAGTTGTTTAATAGTTGGCATGTTGAATTGTATACATAATGAGTTGGTTTAGATCAATCCTAACCGGATGATTATGAATTACTTCTATATTAATGGTATTAATAGTAATAGAAAATAGTCTATTAACCCCTGGTAAGAAGCTAAAATAAAAATTTTCATATTTTTGCGTGAAATCCCTGCTATTTTTTAGTGAAACGCTACAAGATCAACAAGTCCATGAGCTTGGGCTTCTGTTGCTGACATAAAAACATCCCTTTCCAGGTCTTCGGATACAACCCATAAGGGTTTGCCTGTTCTTTGTACATAAACCCTTGTGATGGTGTCGCGCAGCTTCAGCAGTTCTTCCGCTTCCAGGATAAATTCTGCTGTTTGTGCCTCATAAAAAGAACTAGCAGGTTGATGTATCATTACCCTGATGATTTAATAAATGGTTTTCTCTATCTCGCACGATCATGATGAGTCAAAGATAATAAAAAAAAGATAGGATTAACAACCGTACAGGCATCCTTTGTGCAGTGCATACGGCTCTACAATGGAATTCAGTTTTACCTTCCGTCGAAGGAATAGAAAATATAGGATCTATTAGATCCAGAGCAGTAAATGATCCAATAACCACCCTTCCTTTTTTTTTTAGTAATTTTCAAATACTATGATGGTTCCGTTGCTTTATTATTTCGTTTGTTATTCAGCAATCCCAAAGTTTCTTTTTTTTTTTTTTCGTATTTCAATTTGAAAATAAATATTTCGTAGTCTTTCATAACAGAAATATTGTTAAGAGCCTTCCGTCGTGAAAACAAAAAAGTTTGTGACGCTGAAAGAGGCCTCCGAGAAATCATTTTAAATCGGAAATGCCTTTTATCTCATACTACTCTTTCGATACATAATCTAATGGTTTAGAAAAAAACAAGAAAAAAAATTCTCATATCGAATTCAAAGTGCCATGCTATTATTACTTAATATTCATATTTTATATTGCGAAGGCATAGTTTTCTTTTTTGTCTCAAAAAAAAACTCATTGGCGCCGAGCGTGAGGGAATGCTATACGTTTGGTAATGTGTCCTCCGACCAGAAGAAAAGATCCCATTGAAGCGGCTAATCCCAGGCATATTGTCTGTACATCTGGTCTCACAAATTGAATAGTATCATAAAGAGCTAGTCCGGGTGTTATCCATCCACCGGGAGAGTTTATAAATAAATACAGATCTTTGGTCTCATCCTCTACACTGAGATATATCATAAGACCAATAAGTTGATTCGAGAGCTCGCTATCAATCTGTTGGCCTAAAAAAAGTAATCTGTCTCGATAAAGTCGGTTGATTAGGATAAAATTGTATCCCTTAAGAACCGTACGGGCACCTTTTGATGCATACGGTTCAAAAAAAAATATCGAAAAAAAAGAATCAATGTTTAGATTCTAGCCTTCTTTAGAGGACTCTTTCTAACTTAGAATGAAGGGGCTTTTTCTTTCCTTCCATTTTTCAAGAAAGATGAGTTTTGTCCTTTGGCTCGCGGTCGTTTATCTATACTATAAATTTCAATAAATAAAAAACCAATTCATTAAATTTTTCGAACTAACTTTTCATTGATGTATTGTTTCATCGAGATCAAATTCAAATTGCGATGTTATTTTCTTGTTCCCGAATGGTCTTCTTCAATTCTTTTAGGTTTATGCTCTACTCCGAGTAAAGATCTGTCCGATTTGGATTTGCACATATAGGACAAATTATTTTTTTTTCAATTTACTTCATGCTTTTAACCAAATATTCAACCAACGTATTCATCATATTACTCGATTGATTAACAGTTTGATATTGATGCTATTTAGACATAGAATATGATACAACATAGAATAGATAGATTCAAAATTGAGTTTTTTCTAAGCGGAGCCTGGATACTTCATTTTATTAGTACAACCAAGAAAACCATAAATTATTCTAATTGATAATATTAATCTGGATACCCCCCAAAAAAATAGATCTAATTGCACTTCACGCTCCAAATTTTTGATGATTAAATCAATCCGTCTTGGGCGAAAGAGAGGATATCTCGATCGGGGGAGAGAACGGGGAAATACCATATGACCCAATATATCTGACAAGTCGCACTATATGTCAATCCAAACTGAATCTTCCTCGCCAGGAAGTAGAAAAGGTACTCTTGGAACACCAATAGGCATTAAAGCAAAGAAAAAAGAATTAAGTACTATAGCTCACTTTAATGTGGAAGCGTAACAACGGGTTAATAAATAAGATCGGCCTTTATCAGATTTAGCATATTTTATACATAGATTCAATAAGTTCATAAAAAAGTAAAACAGAATGATAAAATTCTTCTGAATAGGTCTTTTGAATCATGAACAAATATGTATACATTCACTCATATAAAATAGGATCAATTCCCATCCAACATTGCGTATTGGTACTTATCGAGTATAGAATAGATCTGCTTCTTTTTGTTCTTACGAATAGAATAGAATTGTTCCATTATTACTAAAAGAATAGACCAAATATTAATCCTTTCGCCAAGATAATCCCCTCAAAAGGGGAGGTCCATAGCATAGTTTTTTTCAGTGCAATAAAGTTACATAGTGTCTATTTTTCGTTGATAAAGGGGTATTTCCATGGGTTTGCCTTGGTATCGTGTTCATACCGTTGTATTGAATGATCCCGGTCGTTTGCTTTCTGTTCATATAATGCATACAGCTCTAGTTGCTGGTTGGGCCGGTTCAATGGCCCTATACGAATTAGCTGTTTTTGATCCCTCTGATCCTGTTCTTGATCCAATGTGGAGACAAGGTATGTTCGTTATACCTTTCATGACTCGTTTAGGAATAACCAATTCATGGGGGGGTTGGAGTATCACAGGAGGGACTATAACGAATCCGGGTATTTGGAGTTACGAAGGTGTGGCCGGAGCACATATTGTGTTTTCTGGATTGTGCTTCTTAGCAGCTATCTGGCATTGGGTATATTGGGATCTAGAAATATTTTGTGATGAACGTACAGGAAAACCTTCTTTGGATTTGCCGAAGATTTTTGGAATTCATTTATTTCTCTCAGGGTTGGGTTGCTTCGGTTTTGGCGCATTTCATGTAACAGGGTTGTATGGTCCGGGAATATGGGTATCCGATCCTTATGGATTAACCGGAAGGGTACAAGCTGTAAATCCTGCGTGGGGTGTCGAAGGGTTTGATCCTTTTGTTCCGGGTGGAATAGCCTCTCATCATATTGCAGCAGGTACATTGGGAATATTAGCGGGCCTATTCCATCTTAGTGTTCGTCCGCCCCAACGTCTATACAAAGGATTACGTATGGGAAATATTGAAACCGTCCTTTCGAGTAGTATCGCTGCTGTCTTTTTTGCAGCTTTTGTTGTTGCTGGAACTATGTGGTATGGTTCAGCAACTACCCCGATTGAATTATTTGGGCCCACTCGTTATCAATGGGATCAGGGATACTTCCAGCAAGAAATATATCGAAGAGTTAGTGCCGGGCTAGCCGAAAATCAAAGTTTCTCAGAAGCTTGGTCTAAAATTCCTGAAAAATTAGCTTTTTATGATTACATCGGGAATAATCCCGCAAAAGGTGGATTATTCAGAGCGGGTTCCATGGACAACGGGGATGGAATAGCTGTTGGGTGGTTAGGACACCCTGTTTTTAGAGATAAAGAAGGGCGCGAACTTTTTGTACGCCGTATGCCGACCTTTTTTGAAACATTTCCGGTTGTTTTAGTAGATGGAGACGGAATTGTTAGAGCCGATGTTCCTTTTCGAAGAGCAGAATCGAAGTATAGTGTTGAACAGGTTGGTGTAACTGTTGAGTTCTATGGCGGTGAACTCAATGGAGTCAGTTATAGTGATCCTGCTACTGTGAAAAAATATGCTAGACGTGCTCAATTGGGTGAAATTTTTGAATTAGATCGTGCTACGTTGAAATCCGATGGGGTTTTTCGTAGCAGTCCAAGGGGTTGGTTTACTTTTGGGCATGCTTCGTTTGCTTTGCTCTTCTTTTTCGGACACATTTGGCATGGTGCTAGAACCTTGTTCAGGGATGTTTTTGCGGGGATTGACCCAGATTTGGACGCTCAAGTAGAATTTGGGGCATTCCAAAAACTTGGAGATCCAACTACAAAAAGAGTATAGTCTGATACAAGATTGCTCTGTTCCTTTTTTCCTTTATTTTTTGATTTGACGTAGTATAGGGTACCGGATAAATCTTGATTCGGATTGATGACTTTTCATTTCTTTGACTCTTGTCTTGGTCTTTTTTTTATCCGTAAAAAGATCCCAACTAAACAGGTATGGAAGCTATAATTGTAAACCGAAATCAAATCTATGGAAGCATTGGTTTATACATTCCTCTTAGTCTCGACTCTAGGAATAATTTTTTTCGCTATCTTTTTTCGCGAACCGCCTAAAGTTCCAACTAAAAAGGTTAAATGATTTCTGATTATCTCAATTGAAGTAATGAGCCTCACAATATTGTGAGGCTCATTACTTCAACTAGTCCCCGTGTTCCTCGAATGGATCTCTTAGTTGTTGAGAGGGTTGCCCAAAAGCAGTATATAAGGCATACCCAGTAAAACTTACAAGTAAACCAGATATAGAGATGGCAACTAGGGTTGCTGTTTCCATTATTATATAATTTCAAGACCACAATGGATCTATGATAAGATCATTTATTTACAACGGAATGGTATACAAAGTCAACAGATCTCACTGAATCTGAATAAAAAAATATAGGATTATTTATGGCTACACAAACCGTTGAGGATAGTTCTAGATCTGGGCCAAGACGAACTATTGTAGGGAGTTTATTGAAACCATTGAATTCAGAATATGGTAAAGTGGCTCCTGGGTGGGGAACTACGCCTTTGATGGGTGTCGCGATGGGTCTATTTGCGATATTCCTATCTATTATTTTGGAGATTTATAATTCTTCCATTTTACTGGACGGAATTTCAAGCAATTAGATTCGATTCATAAGAATCCCTAACTACCTTTTCAATAAAAAGGAAAGTATGTAGGTTTCCGCTTTTTAGCCCACTCTTTTTTGGTAGTTCGATCGTGGAATTTCTTTTTTTTCTGTATTTCCGGAATATGAGTGTGTGACTTGTTAGAATTGATCCTATGGATACGACAGAGAAGAAGTCGGTCATCTTGATCAAGATGATTTTATCTCGTTGGATATTCAGTCTAGGCTAGTATCTGGAGCACAGAATTTATGAAATAGATTACAAAA